TATATAATGTGATGCAAATTTATAACACTATATATCAACATAAATCACCACTCGTTGAAAATGCCAACCGAGCCTTACCTGTTTTAGGGGTTTGACAGGATTTATTAGGACTTGCTGGGCATAGGGGGTAGGGGGGTTTGTCGCGCGCGCGCGAGGTCGACCCAGGGGGGATACTCAGGATATATGGGGGGAGTAAAGGATATGTTATGCACGTGATAGAAGGTTATGCAATGATTTAAAGATATGTCTATAAAACATTACATTGTCTGTTCGAAATAATATATGTGCAACCTTAATATAACTGTTGAGTCCCGCAGGTGTATGCCAAATGAAAGTGACCTAAAAAAAGAAAAACCCCATGCCTTTTAGAAAGAACGCCTTGGCATGTGGGGTTTGTGCTAGAACGTGGTTCCACCATTAAGTGATGCCAGGTATAGTTCACAATTAGTGGAAGTTTACAGTTTATGGACCTGAAATAGGAACCAGATGCCAGTAATAGTGCAAGTTGTGAAACCCCCACAAGTTTTGTCCTTGATTCTATCATTAATGATAAACACTTGAAATACAAGATTGGGGGTTTCTTACTACATTAATTTAGTGGTTATAAATGTTAGTTTATTAAACAAGGAAACATTGGGAAAGCAGGTTATACGAGGTGCAATTTCTCCATTGGCTGTGCATTTACTGTTAAGTTCCATTTGATGGTTTATGTATTGACAGGGTAATGTATTAAATACATGTTATGTACAGTTAACATAATGTAAAATTATGCATAATATGTACTATAACATGGTGTTGAGTTATGCATATTATGTACTATACCATAGCAACATAATGTATGTAGGGTATTTCGTGTTTTCAGAAAATAGTTTAGTTTAGAATCCTAGCTTTGGGAGTTAGGGGTGGGAGTTAAAATCTCTCTTTTCTGGCACTAGGAAGGATTTTAACCTTCGATTTCCGGATTACAAGACCGACGCTTTAGGAGCTAAGCTACTAGGGCAGTTCAAGTTGAGTAGCTTGTTTTCTAATCAAGCTGCTAGTGGGTTTATGATTAGAAATAGTGAGAAGTAGAGGATAGAGGCTACTTGTCCAATGATGATAAATGGGTGTTCTACTGGTATGCCGCCAATTCAGGTGAGGATTATTACATCTGCGACTAGTACTCAGAATAGGATTTGTGAGAGCGGTCGGAAAGTCAATCCTTGTTGTTTTGAAATGTGTAGTAGTGGTACGACTATTAGTACTAGAATGGAAAATAGTAGTGCTAAAACTCCCCCTAGTTTGTTTGGGATTGACCGTAGGATTGCGTATGCAAATAGGAAGTATCATTCTGGTTTAATATGTGGGGGAGTAACTAAGGGGTTTGCGGGGGTGAAGTTTTCTGGGTCTCCCAGAAGGTTGGGGGAGAAAAGGCTTAGGGATGCTAAGGCTGTGAGTAGGATAGCGAATCCTAGGATATCTTTGTAGGAGAAATATGGGTGGAATGAAATTTTGTCTGCATCTGAATTTAGGCCGATGGGATTATTAGAGCCTGTTTCGTGTAGGAAAAGTGCATGTAGAATTGTGGCTGCAATAACTGCGAATGGTAGAAGGAAGTGGAATGCAAAGAATCGTGTTAGGGTTGCGTTGTCTACGGAAAAGCCCCCTCAAATTCATTGTACTAGGCTGTCTCCTATGTACGGTACGGCTGATAGGAGGTTTGTAATTACGGTAGCACCTCAGAAGGATATTTGACCTCAGGGCAGTACATATCCTACAAAGGCTGTTATTATAACTAAGAGTAGAAGTACTACTCCAATATTTCAGGTTTCTTTGTACAAGTATGAGCCGTAATAAAGGCCTCGGCCAATGTGTAGGTAAATGCAGATAAAGAAAAATGAGGCGCCGTTTGCATGTAGGTTGCGGATGATTCATCCGTAGTTTACATCTCGACAGATGTGAACAATTGATGAAAAGGCGGTTGAGATATCTGAAGTGTAATGTATGGCTAAAAATAAACCTGTTATGATTTGTACTGCAAGACATAATAATAATAGGGAACCAAAGTTTCATCATGCAGAGATATTGGATGGTGCGGGAAGGTCAATGAGTGCGTCGTTTATGATTTTAAATAGTGGGTGGGTTTTTCGGGTGACCATAAGGTTCTCATAGTTGAATTACAACGTTGGTTTTTCAAGTCATTAGTCCTGGTTAGAATCCGGGTGGGAATTATGATATATTTTCTAGATTTGTTATTGTTATGTTTGGTGGTGGGTTTGGTGGGAGTGGCTTCTAATCCTGCGCCTTATTTTGCAGCTTTAGGACTAGCGGTGGCGGCTGGGGTTGGGTGTGGTGTTTTGGTGGGGCATGGTGGGTCGTTAGTTGGTTTAATATTGTTTTTAATTTATTTAGGTGGTATGCTGGTGGTGTTTGCATATTCAGCGGCTTTGGCTGCTGAGCCTTTTCCTGAGACATGAGGGGGAGGGTCTGTTAAGGTTTATGTCTTAATATATTTACTAGGGGTGGGAGTTGCAATGTGATGATTTTGGGGTGGTTATGGGGGTTATTGGGTAGTTGTGGATGAGTTTAAAGAGTTTTTTGTTGTGCGGGGGGATGTTAGTGGGGCTTCTTTAATATATTCTGATGGGGGTGGGATGTTAATTGTGTGTGCGTGGGTTTTATTATTATGTCTTTTTGTTGTTTTGGAATTAACACGTGGTCTTGGGCGGGGGGCTCTTCGTGCTGTTTAAATTAGGGTGAATAAGGTAATGGCCAGGGCTGTGGTAATTAAGTAGAGGGTTAGATAAATTTTAATGATGTTGGTATCGATGTTGTCAAATATTGTTGATAATGAGTTGTGGAGGGGAAGGAGTCCCTTTGGTCCTATTTCTAGTCATTGTCGGTCAAGCTTTGTGGCTTGTTTTCCTAGTGTGAGGTTTAGTTTTGGTATTAGGCGATGAATAATAGGAGGGAAGAATCCTAGTATATTAGAAAAGTTATGTAGTGTTATGATTGGTGTAGCTTTGGTTTGTTTAGAGGTTGCTGTGGCTAGTGTGAGAGCAATAATTAGTCCTAGGATGGTGACGATTAGTGCAGCCAGTTTTATTGAGGTTGGTATGGTTATAACTGGGGTTTTGGATGGGAGGAAGTTTGAGGTAATGATTAGGCCTGCAATAATGCTTCCTCATGCTAGGCGTCCAATTGGGGCAATTACTGCTTGATTGTTTTCATTGATTGGGGAGAGTGGTAAGAATCGTGGGGAGCCTATTGTTACGAAGAAAATGACTCGTAAGCTGTAGACTGCTGTGAAAGATGTGGCGATTAATGTTAAGGCTAGGGCTCAGGCGTTTAAGTAGGATGTGTTAAGGGCTTCAATAATTGCGTCTTTTGAGAAGAAGCCGGTAAGGAATGGTATGCCTGTAAGTGCCAGGCTTCCAATAGTTAAGCAGGAGGAAGTGAAAGGTATTATTTTGTGTAGGCCTCCTATTTTTCGGATGTCTTGTTCGTCATTTAGGCTATGAATGATTGAGCCTGAGCATAGGAATAGTATTGCCTTGAAGAAAGCATGGGTGCAGATGTGTAAGAAGGCTAATTGTGGTTGATTTAGTCCAATTGTAACTATTATTAGGCCCAGTTGACTAGATGTTGAGAATGCTACAATTTTTTTGATATCATTTTGTGTGAGTGCACAAGCAGCTGTAAATAGGGTTGTTAATGCACCTAAGCATAGGCAGGTAGTTAAAATTAATTGGTTGTTTTCTATTAATGGGTGTAGTCGGATGAGTAAGAAGATGCCTGCAACTACCATTGTGCTGGAGTGTAGTAGGGCTGAGACTGGGGTGGGACCTTCTATTGCTGAAGGTAGTCATGGGTGGAGTCCAAATTGGGCGGATTTTCCAGTGGCAGCTAGGACTAGGCCTAGTAGTGGTAGGGTTATATCAAAGTCTTTTGATAGTAGGAAAATCTGTGGAATTTCTCAGGAGTTAAAGTTTATGGCGATTCAGGCGATTGCAAGGATCAGTCCGACATCTCCGACTCGATTGTAAATAACTGCTTGTAGGGCAGCAGTGTTGGCGTCTGCTCGGCCATGTCATCATCCGATTAACAGAAATGATATGATACCTACGCCCTCTCATCCGATAAATAGTTGAAATAGGTTGTTGGCGGTTACTAAAATAATTATAGCTACTAGGAATAGTAGGAGATATTTGAAGAATCGGTTCATGTAGGGGTCTGAGTGTATATATCATGATGCAAATTCTAGGATGGATCATGTTACGTATAGGGCAATTGGGGTAAAGATTAGTGAGTAGTGATCAAATTTAAAGCTGATATTAATGTCGAAGTTTATGATGTTTATTCAGTTTCAAGAGGTGATAATGCTTTCTATTCCTTGATCTAAAAAGATAATAAGTGGAATAATGTTGATGAAAAATGCGGTGCTGACTGCAGTTTTAACGTGTTTTGTGGCCCAGTTTTCGTTCATAGGTTTTGGTGTTAGTGTCATTATAAGTGGTCAAATTAGGATTGTAAGAGTTAGGAGTAGAGTAGAGGTTATGAGTGTATTTACCATAGCTGCTACTTGGAGTTGCACCAAGAGTTTTTGGTTCCTAAGACCAACGGATGAACTATTATCCTTTAGAAGCTTTGAATGAGCCATGGAGTTTAACCATGGCGCTAAAGATTAGCAGTCTTTAATGCCTCCGGCCTCTTTCGGTGGATAAGGGGAATTTAACCTCTATTTTTAGAACCACAATCTAATGTTTTGTGTTAAACTATATCTACAGTATCATCATCCTCATATGATCTCGGGTTTTGTAATAAGGAGAATTACTGGAATAAGGTGTAGGGTTATTAAAAGGTGTTCGCGTGTGTGAAATGGTTGGAGGTTAATAATGTGTTGTGGTAGTGGGCCTCGTTGTGTTGTTAGAAATATATATAATGAGTAGGCTGCGGTAATGAGAGTGCCTGCTCCTGTGAGGATTAAGGTTCATGGGGATCAGTTGAATATTGCTGTAATGATAACTAGTTCGCCTATTAGGTTGGGTAGGGGTGGTAGGGCTAGGTTTGCTAAATTAGAAATAAATCATCAGAAGGCTGTTAGTGGGAAGATGATTTGTAATCCGCGGGCGAGTACTATTGTTCGGCTGTGGGTGCGTTCATAGGTTGTATTGGCTAGGCAGAATAGGGCGGATGATACTAGACCGTGGGCAATTATTAGAATTAATGCTCCGGTAAAGCCTCATGGGGTTTGAATTAAAATGCCTCCTACTACGAGTCCTATATGACTAACAGATGAGTAGGCAATTAATGATTTGAGGTCTGTTTGTCGTAAACAAATAGAGCCTGTTATGATGATACCTCATAGGGCTAAGGCGATGATGGGGTATACTAGGTCTTTTGATAGAGGGTCTAAAATAATTATTATTCGTATTATACCATAGCCCCCTAGTTTTAGTAGAATTGCTGCTAGTACTATAGATCCTGCTACAGGGGCTTCTACATGGGCTTTTGGAAGTCAAAGGTGTACGCCGTATAGTGGTATTTTAACTAGAAATGCGATTAAGCATCCTGCTCATCAGATTTTATCTCCTCAGGTCTCTAGTATTAAGGGGGCGGAATATTGGATAATGAGTATAGATAGTGACCCTGTGTTGTAGTGTAGTAGGAGTAGTGCGACTAAGAGCGGTAGAGATCCTGTGAGAGTATAGAACAGGAAATAGGTGCCTGCACTTAGGCGTTCTGTTTGGTTACCTCAACGGGTAATGATAATTAGCGTAGGGATGAGGGTTGCTTCAAATATAACATAGAATATAATAATTTCTGTGGCTCCGAATGCTATAATTAGAAAGGTTTGTAGTGAGGCCAAAAGTGTAATATAGCTTCGTTGGCGGCTAATTGGTTCTGTTTTGATATGATTTTGGCTGGCGAGAATTATGAGGGGGAGTAGCCAACATGTAAGAACTAGTAGTGGTGTTGATAATGGATCTGTGCCTAAGTATGTGTTGGAGAATGTTCAGCCTGTGTCGGAAGTCCATTTAAGTCAGTGGAGGCTTATAAGAGCAATGAGTAGGCTTTGGAGGGTTGTGGTGGTTCATAACCATTTTGGGGTGGATAGTCAAATTGTGGGAAATAGCATGATTGTTGGAATTAAAATTTTTAACATTGTAGCAGGTTTAGGGCTTGAAGTCGATCTGTTCCGTGTGTTCGGGCTGTGGCGACTAGGAGGGCGAGACCAGCGCTGGCCTCACAGGCTGAGAAAGCTAGTAATAGAATTGGAGATGCAGAAAAAACGGTTGATTCTAGTTGTAGCGTCCATAGAGCTAGAGCAATAAATAGGGAAAGTATTATACCTTCAAGACATAGTAGGGCTGATAGTAGGTGGGTGCGGTGGAATGCTAGTCCGGTAAGTCCTAAGGTGAAGGCTGAGGTGAAGCTAAAGTAAATAGGTGTCATAAAGGGATCACGGATTTGAACCGTGGTTTTCTGAGCCGAAATCAGAGGTCTTGTTTGGACTAATCCCTTATTCAGCTCATTCTAGGCCTCCTTGTAGTCATTCATAGACTAATCCTAGGGTAAGTAGAATTAGGATTGCTGCGGCTCATATGAGTGTGAGGGTGGGGTTTGGTAGTTGATTACCTCATGGTAGTGGTAATAAAAGTGCAATTTCTAGGTCAAAAAGAAGAAATAGGATAGCTACTAAGAAGAATCGTAGTGAGAAGGGTAGGCGGGCTGAGCCGAGGGGGTCAAAGCCGCATTCGTAGGGGGACAGTTTTTCGGCATCTGGGTTTATTTGGGGTAATCAGAAGGAGATGGTAGCTAGGATTAGTGATAGGGCTGCTGAAATAATTAGAATAATTAGAATTAAATTCATTATCTTTCCTTGGATTTTAACCAAGACTAGGTGATTGGAAGTCACTCGTACTAACTTTGGATACTAGAAAGATATGAGCCTCATCAGTAAATAGAGACATATAGGAATAATCATACAACATCTACGAAGTGTCAATATCATGCAGCTGCTTCAAATCCGAAGTGATGTTCTGATGTGAAGTGGTATTGAATTTGTCGGAGTAAGCATACAGCTAAGAATGTAGATCCAATAATAACGTGCAGTCCGTGGAATCCTGTTGCTACAAAGAAGGTTGAGCCATAAACGCCGTCGGCAATTGTAAATGGGGCTTCATAATATTCTATAGCTTGAAGAGCAGTAAAGTAGAAACCTAGTAGAATGGTTAGTGCTAATGATTGGATTGCTTGTTTGCGTTCACCTTCTATTAGGCTATGGTGTGATCATGTAACTGTCACACCAGATGCTAATAGTACGGCGGTGTTTAAAAGGGGTACTTCAAATGGATCAAGTGGTGTGATTCCAGTTGGTGGTCAGCATCCTCCTAGTTCTGGGGTTGGGGCTAGGCTAGAATGGTAGAAGGCTCAAAAGAACCCAATAAAAAAGAATACTTCTGAGGTAATGAAGAGAATTATCCCGTATCGAAGACCTTTTTGTACGGGGGGTGTGTGGTGTCCTTGGAAAGTACCTTCCCGCACAATATCTCGTCATCATTGATATATGGTTAAGAGTAGAAGTATTAATCCTAATGTTATGAGAATTGTTGAGTGGAAGTGGAATCAGATAGCTAAACCTGATGTTATTAGGAGAGCAGCTACTGCACCGGTTAGGGGCCATGGGCTTGGATCAACCATATGATATGCATGTGCTTGGTGGGCCATTAAACGTTTTCTTGTAGGTATAGGCTTAGTAGTAATACAAATACATAGGCTTGGATAACAGCTACTGCAATTTCTAGTAGTGTTAATAAAACTAATAGAATGGCTGTGAGGGTTGCGACTGTGGTTATTATTGGGAGTAGAGTAATTGTTGCAGTTGAAATTAGTTGGATTAATAGGTGTCCGGCTGTTAAATTTGCGGTAAGTCGGACTCCTAAAGCTAGGGGTCGGATAAATAAGCTAATTGTTTCGATAATGATTAGGACTGGGATTAGTGGGGTTGGAGTTCCTTCTGGTAAGAGATGTCCTAGAGCAGCGGTTGGTTGGTTTCGTAACCCAATAATTACTGTTGCTAATCATAGTGGTACGGCTAGTCCTATATTTAGTGACAGTTGGGTTGTTGGGGTGAAGGTATAGGGTAGTAGTCCGAGGATGTTTAGTGTAAGGATAAAGATTATAAGTGATGTTAAGATTAAGGCTCATTTATGTCCCCCCTGGTTTAGTGGTGTTAGTAGTTGTTGTGTAAATGTTTTAATAAATCAGTTTTGTAGTGAAATTAGTCGGTTCGTTTGATATCGATTAGTGGGAGTTGGTACTAGAATTCAGGGGAGGGTGAGTGCAATAGCGATAAGGGGGATACCAAGGTGTGTGGGGCTTATGAATTGGTCAAATAGGTTTAGTGCCATGGTCAGTTTCAGGTGTCTGATTTAAGGTTTTCGGCGCTTAATGCTGTAATTTCATTTGTGAAGGTGTGGTTTATTACTTTATTTGGGATGATTGTGAGGAAAATTAATCACGAGAATACAAGGATTGCAAATCATGGGGCGGGATTTAATTGTGGCATATCACTAGAGGTGGTTGGGAGTCACCAATCTTTAGCTTAAAAGGCTAACGCTAATCCCAGTTTAGCTTTCCAGTGAGGCGTCTTGGAGCATGAGGGAGGATCAGTTTTCAAAGTGTTCTAGAGGGACTGCTTCTACTACAATAGGTATAAAGCTGTGGTTGGCACCGCAAATTTCAGAGCATTGTCCATAGAATACACCGGGGCGGGATGTAATGAATGATGTTTGATTTAGTCGTCCTGGGACGGCGTCTAATTTTACACCTAATGATGGGACGGCTCAGGAGTGCAGGACGTCTTCAGCAGATACTAATACTCGGATTGGGGACTCTATTGGTACTACCATTCGGTGGTCTGTTTCAAGTAGTCGGAATTGTCCGGGGGCCAGGTCTTGTGTAGGAATTATGTATGAATCGAAGGCTAGGTTTTCATAATCAGTATATTCGTAGCTTCAGTATCATTGGTGGCCTATGGCTTTTACTGTAAGATGTGGGTCATTTACTTCGTCCATAAGATAGAGGATGCGTAGGGAGGGTAGGGCAATTATGATAAGGATAACTGCTGGTAAAATAGTTCAAATGATTTCAATTTCTTGTGAGTCTAAAATATATTTGTTAGTAAGTTTGGTTGTAACTATTACAACAATAATATATAGTACTAAGGTGCTAATCAGAAAAATAATTATTAAGGCATGGTCATGTAGGTGCAGAAGTTCTTCTATAACAGGGGAGGCCGCGTCTTGGAATCCTAGTTGTGAGGGATGTGCCATTAAGCTGTGTAGCTTAAGATACGCAGGATTTTAACCTACAATTTTGCCTCGACAAGGCAAGGTAATAATTGTTTACTAGTATCTTATTAAAGAAAGTGACAGAGTGGTTATGTGACTGGCTTGAAACTAGTTTACGGGGGTTCGATTCCTTCCTTTCTCGTTAGTTTGTTTGTACCTGAACGAAGGCAGGTTCTTCAAATGTGTGATATGGTGGTGGACATCCGTGAAGTCACTCTGCGTTTGTGGAAGTTAATTCGACAGATAGTACTTCTCGTTTGGCAGCGAATGCTTCTCATAGAATAAATAAGAATATTACGACTGCTACTATTGATACTATTGAGCCGATAGAGGAGACAATGTTTCATAGTGAATAGGCGTCTGGGTAGTCTGAGTATCGTCGTGGCATTCCTGCTAAACCAAGGAAGTGTTGTGGGAAGAAAGTGAGGTTTACGCCTAGGAATATTGTTCCAAAATGAATTTTTGTTCAAGTATCGTGTATTGTATATCCTGTAAATAATGGGAATCAGTGGACGATAGCTCCTATAATAGCAAACACGGCTCCTATTGATAGTACATAGTGGAAATGGGCTACTACATAATAGGTGTCGTGTAGTATGATGTCTAGTGATGAGTTGGCTAGTATAATACCAGTTAGTCCACCAACTGTAAATAGGAAGATGAACCCTAGGGCCCATAGCATGGGAGTTTCTCATTTAATTGATCCTCCATGTAGGGTGGCTAGTCAGCTAAATACTTTTACTCCTGTTGGAATTGCGATAATTATTGTTGCGGATGTAAAATATGCTCGAGTGTCTACATCCATACCAACCGTAAACATGTGATGGGCTCACACAATGAAGCCTAGAAGGCCAATTGCTATTATGGCTCACACTATTCCCATGTACCCAAACGGTTCTTTTTTACCGGAATAGTAGGCTACGATGTGAGAAATTATTCCAAAGCCAGGTAAAATTAGAATGTATACTTCTGGGTGTCCGAAGAATCAGAAGAGATGTTGGTAGAGAATGGGGTCTCCACCTCCTGCGGGGTCAAAGAATGTAGTGTTTAGATTTCGGTCAGTTAGTAGTATGGTAATTCCAGCGGCTAGTACAGGTAGGGAGAGTAGTAGTAGTACGGCTGTAATTAACACTGATCAAACAAATAGTGGTGTTTGATATTGTGAGATGGCTGGGGGTTTCATGTTAATAATAGTAGTAATAAAATTAATAGATGCTAGAATAGATGAGACACCTGCTAAGTGTAGGGAGAAAATGGTTAAATCTACTGAGGCTCCAGCATGTGCAAGATTCCCAGCAAGAGGTGGATACACTGTTCATCCTGTTCCTGCCCCCGCTTCAACTCCAGAAGATGCAAGCAGTAGTAGGAAAGATGGTGGAAGTAGTCAGAAGCTTATGTTATTCATACGTGGAAATGCTATATCAGGGGCTCCAATCATTAGGGGTACTAGTCAGTTTCCGAAGCCTCCAATCATAATTGGTATTACTATAAAGAAAATTATTACGAATGCGTGAGCAGTAACAATAACGTTATAAATTTGGTCATCACCCAGTAGAGCACCAGGTTGTGCTAATTCTGCCCGGATAAGTAAGCTAAGGGCTGTGCCGACTATTCCGGCTCAGGCACCAAATACTAGGTAGAGGGTGCCAATGTCTTTATGGTTGGTTGAGAAAAATCAGCGCGTGATCGTCACAGGTAGGATGGCCGAGGGTTAGGCGGTGGATTGTAGCTCCATGTACAAAGGTTTAAGTCCTTTTCCTATCATTATCGCAAGCCTTGTGGTGTACAACATGTTAGATTGCAAATCTAAGGATGCAGATTAGATTCTGCCGGGGCTTTCCCGCCTTATTTGAAGACGGCGGGAAAGTAGATGAATGCTCGCTGGTTTGAGCGCCTAGCTGTTAACTAGGAGTTTGTAGGATCGAGGCCTTCTCATCTAGTAAGGCTTTAGCTTAATTAAAGTGTCTGAGTTGCATTTAGAAGATGTGGGATAAAGTCCTGCAAGTCTTATACAGAGATTAGGAGATTTTCACTCCTACTTAAAGCTTTGAAGGCTTTTGGTCTGATGTTATCCTAAATCTCTAACCGACTAGTGCTTGGGCGAGTGGGGTTAGGGGCAGTAGAAGTAGGGTGGTAATTATGAAGGTTGTCAGTAGTATTGTGTTTTGGGTATTTTGTAGACGTCATGGGGTTAGTGAGTTGTTTGTGTTGGGTGAAATTGTTAGGGTTATTGCGTAACATAGTCGAAGATAGAAGTATAGACTTAGTAGGGCGCTGAGGGCCATAATTGTTGCGGTTAGTGGTAGACCTTGCATTGTTAGTTCTTGTAAAATTAATCATTTTGGTATAAAACCTGTTAGTGGTGGTAATCCGCCTAGTGAGAGGAGTATTAGGGCGGCTATTGCTGTGATGGTTGGGGTTTTTGGTCAGCTTATTGTTAGTGTATTGATTTTGGTTGTTGATATTAGTTTAAATGTTAGGAAGGTTGCGGATGTTATAATGATGTAGAGAATTAGTGTGAGGATTGTTAGTTCTGGTTTAAGTTGTGCGACTGTGATTATTCATCCTAGGTGTGCAATTGATGAGTAGGCTATAATTTTTCGTAGTTGGGTTTGGTTTAGACCGCCTCATCCGCCTGTAAAGACTGAAATGATTCCTAGAATAATTAGTAGTTGTGGGTGAGCTATGGGGGCTATTTGAATGATAAGTGAAAATGGTGCTAGTTTTTGTCAGGTGGCTATGATTAATCCTGTTGTGAGGTCTAGTCCTTGTATTACAGGGGGGAGTCAGAAGTGTATTGGAGCTAGGCCTACTTTTAGTGCTAATGCTATGGTGGTAAGTGTGATTGCAGTTGGGTCTGTTAAACAACAAATGTTTCATTCTCCAGTAGCTCATGCGTTGATAGTGCTGGCAAATAGAATTGTGGCTGCTGCTGCAGCTTGTGCTAGAAAATATTTTGTTGTTGCTTCTACTGCTCGGGGGTGGTGATGTTGGGCTATGAGGGGGAGGATTGCGAGGGTGTTGATTTCTAGTCCTATTCAGGCTAATAGTCAGTGGGAGCTTATAAATGTTAGGGTTGTACCTAGTCCTAAACTTGATAGTAGAATTATAATAACATAGGGGCTCATTGGTAAGAGAAGGATTTTAACCTACATTTTTGGGGTATGGGCCCAAAAGCTTTAATTAGCTTATCTTACTAGGAAGTGGTGTAATGGAAGCACTTGGAGTTTTGATCTCCACGATATGGGTTCGAGCCCCCTCTTTCTAAGGAGCTGGAAGGATTTTAACCTTCGTTAATCACTCTATCAAAGTGGTCCTTGGGCATTCAGGCACAGCTCCTATTATTATAGTTGTGGTGGGAGTCCTGTAAATGCAATGGGTATGGCGGCATGTCATAAAATAAGGGCTAGTGTTATTGGTAGGAAGTTTTTTCATACTAGATGTATTAATTGATCGTATCGGAAGCGCGGGTAGGATGCTCGTACTCACAGGAATAGAACTGAGAGTAGGGCGGCTTTTGTTATAATGTTAAATGAGGCAAATTCTGGGGTGGAAGGGGTATAGGTAGCACCTAGGAATAAAATTGCGGATAGTGTATTTATTAGTAGAATGTTTGCGTATTCGGCCAGGAAAAATAGTGCGAACGGGCCTCCCGCATATTCTACATTGAAGCCGGAGACTAGTTCTGATTCCCCTTCTGTTAGGTCGAACGGGGCTCGGTTTGTTTCTGCTAGGGTTGAGATATATCATATAGCGGCGAGTGGCCAGGCTGGAAGTAAAAGTCAGACGGCTTCTTGGGTTGTATTAAATATTTGTAGTGTGAAGCCACCTGTAAATACGATTGTGGAGAGTAGAATTAGTCCTAAGCTTACTTCGTAAGAAATGGTCTGGGCTACTGCTCGTAGAGCGCCAATTAGGGCATATTTTGAATTGGATGCTCAGCCTGATCCTAGAATGGAGTATACTGCTAGACTGGATAGTGCTAGGATAAATAGTACACCTAAGTTTAAATCTGTTACCGGGTTTGGAATGGGCATGGGGGATCATAGCATTAGGGCTAGGGTTAGAGCTAGTACGGGTGTTATAAGGAATAGTAGGGGTGATGATGTTGATGGTCGGATAGGTTCTTTGATGAAGAGTTTTACACCGTCAGCGATTGGTTGTAGTAGTCCGTATGGGCCTACTACATTAGGGCCCTTACGTAGTTGTATATAACCTAGTACTTTTCGTTCTAAGAGGGTTAGGAAGGCTAAAGCTAGGAGTACGGGTACAATGTAAGCTAGGGGATTAATGATGTGTGTTATTAATATATTTATCATAATTAAGAGGAGGATTTGAACCTCCGGGTGAAAGGGCTTAGGCCTTTTGCAATTACCGGGCTCTGCCATCTTAATAATCTTATCTTGATGTGAGGTTATGCCCTCCCTTTTTTTAATTTAGTTGATTTCATTAAGTTGGGGTAGGGCGTACAGGTTGTAGGGGCCCTCTTTTTCCGGTCCTTTCGTACTAGGAAAAGTGGCATTACAGATAGAAACTGACCTGGATTACTCCGGTCTGAACTCAGATCACGTAGGACTTTAATCGTTGAACAAACGAACCCTTAATAGCGGCTGCACCATTAGGATGTCCTGATCCAACATCGAGGTCGTAAACCCCCTTGTCGATATGGACTCTGAAAGGGGATTGCGCTGTTATCCCTAGGGTAACTTGGTCCGTTGGTCGGCATGTAGCCGGATCTTATTGGTCAGATGTTCTGCGGCTTAGAAATGTCTTTCTTGGCTTTAGGGGGTATCCCAGTCCGCGCGGGAGCTTTGTTTTCTCCCGCGGTCGCCCCAACCGAAGATAAGGATCAGTTACTATTTAGTTTAACTTTTAGTTCTTGACATAGTTGATCTTTTATCTTAAGCTCCAAAGGGTCTTCTCGTCTTGTATTTATATGTCCGCTTCTGCACGGGCAGATCAATTTCATTGACTTGAAAGGGGAGACAGTTAAGCCCTCGTTCCACCATTCATACAGGTCTTCATTTAAAAGACAAGTGATTGCGCTACCTTCGCACGGTCAAAATACCGCGGCCGTTTAACTAGTCACTGGGCAGGCAAGACCTCCTATATATTGATGTTTGCAGGAGGCGATGTTTTTGGTAAACAGGCGAGGCTTGTGTTTGCCGAGTTCCTTCCTTTTCTTTTAGTCTTTCCTTATAGCCTTCCAGTGTGGGGTTAACGATTGTGGTTGTGAATATTTCTTGGTATTTAATATGGTCACATTACCCTCTTTTGTTGGGTTCGATAATTGCTAGTGGGGGGTCCGGTCTAGCATACACATAGGCTTTGGAGAAGGGGGTTCCCTTCTTATTACTCATTTTAGCAGTATCATTTCCATGTTTGCATGGAGAGGCCTAATAGAATTAGGGGTTTTAGATGGGTTATTAGGATAATAGATTTTTGATCCGCCGGAGCTTTAACGCTTTCTGTTTAGGTGGCTGCTTTTAGGCCCACTAAAGCGGCATATCTTGTTTAATATAATCTTTAACCACCTGATGAGGTTGTATTCTATTTCAAAAGGGCTGTACCCCTTTTGACTAACTTTCGCATATTTCTCTGGTTCGTGTTTTGTAAAGTACTTGTGATTTGAGGAGTGCGAAGCTGAACTTCTATTCATTTCTTAGGCAACCAGCTATAACTAGGTTCGGTAGGTCTGTCACCTCTACCCGGAGATCTTCCCACTCTTTTGCCACAGAGACGGGTTGGCCCTATTTTATAGGCTGTCTCGGGGTAGCTCACCTAGTTTCGGGGTTGTGAACTAAAGTACACTTTGCTCAGGTTGACTGGCTAAATCATGATGCAAAAGGTACGAGTGTTAGTCTCTGCTTTGTTGTGCTTTAATGATTTATTTCATTTCTCTTTCAGCTTTCCCTTGCGGTACTTTTTTATTGCTTTGTGTTGGCCTTTTCTGTCTCACTTACTTGGGCGGGAGAATGTTTTAGTTTTGTGTGTTGTGGTTTTGTGAAATGTTTTAATGCTGTTGTCATTGTTTAGGTGATTAAGCTAGCTTTTTAGCTCAGGGCGATCCAACTTGCATGGATGTCTTCTCGGTGTAAGGGAGATGCTTGACTATCTCAGCCACGTCCTGATTATTCCAAGTGCACCTTCCGGTACACTTACCATGTTACGACTTGCCTCCCCGTGTTTTTTGATGTGTTATTATAAATATTGGTTTAAGTTTGTGTAGGGGAGAGTGACGGGCGGTGTGTGCGCGTCTCAGAGCCTAATTCAAAAGGATACTCTGTTTTCTTTTTACTACTAAATCCACCTTCGAGCATATATTTTCAATATGCTGTTCGTAATATTCTGATGTAGAAAATGTAGCCCATTTCTTCCCACCTCGTACGCTACACCTCGACCTGACGTTTTTGGGTTGGCCAATTTTGCTTACTGCTGGGCCTTCACAGGGTAAGCTGACGACGGCGGTATATAGGCGGGTAAAACAAGAAGTGGTGAGGTTTAACGGGGATTATCGGTTCTAGAACAGGCTCCTCTAGGTGGGTCTGAGACACCGCCAAGTCCTTTGGGTTTTAAGCTGTGCTCGTAGTACCCTGGCGGATGTGTGTGTAAAGTTACATCTAGGTTTATGGCTAAGCATAGTGGGGTATCTAATCCCAGTTTGTTTCTTAGCTTTCGTGGGGTCAGGTGTTATGGGTTTAAAGCTACTTTCGTGTTTGGGTTTCATAGCCTCGGAGTGCGTATGACGGCTTAGAGGGTCTTTAGCTTTATTATTTGTTATCCTTAACCACCCTTTACGCCGTATTTATCAACTAGGGTCTTTCGTATAACCGCGGTGGCTGGCACGAATTTTACCGACCCTTTTAACCCTGACTAAGTCAAGTTTACACTTATGGCTTAATGTTTATTACTGCTGAGCTCCCTTGGGGGTGTGGCGTAGCAAGGCGTCTTGGGCTGGGTGGGGTTGTGCCTGATGCCTGCTCCTCGTCCTCGGGCAGGGGATTGAGGGCATTCTCACAGGAGTGCGGATACTTGCATGTATAAGTTGGGTTAGGGCTGATAGTAAAGTCAGGACCAAGCCTTTATGCCCGTGGAACTTTCTAGGGTTCATCTTAACATCTTCAGTGTTATGCTTTGGTTTAAGCTACACTAGC